TTTCGCCCATGAACAATTTGTGTCAATGGATTAGTTCGATCCAAAACTTGAGATAAAGGGTGTAGGCCAAAAAATGATTCATAAGTGGTTGTTAATGAAGTGGAAGTGACCAAATTTTGAGGAGTCGGTATCAATTTATGCCGGATTGCTCCACATATAGTTCCTCGAACCGCATTTTCTAAACGAACAAGAGCCAATCCGAATTGATCTTGTAACAGATCTGCTACAGAACGAATACGTTTATTTTTCAAGTGATTCATATCATCAAGTGTACCCATCCCAAATTTCATTCCGATCAAATGATCCGCAGCAGCCAATAGATCTCGTGGTAACAAAAATGTATTGTTCTGAGGTATATCAAGGTTCAGTCTCCGGTTCATATTTCGTCGACCAATCCTTCCTAATTCACATCTTTGTTGAAAAAATTTCTTTTGTAATTCCTTACATAAGGACTCAGAAAATACTGGATCCCCACCCACGCAAGCAAATTGTTGATAAAACTCCAAAATAGCATTTTCTTTTGACCCTATTTTTTTTTTCTCCTTATCATTCGAGAAAGACAAGAAAATTTCAGGGTAACAAACATTATCTAGAATATCTCTTAGATTCGAACCCATAGCTGATGATAGAACTAGAATAGATATTTTTTGTTTCCTACTTACACGTGCCCATATCCTTGTTCTTTTATCAATCTCTAATTCTGATCTTCCTCCCCAATCTGATATTATAGTGCTGGTATAGACAGAAATTCCGTTATGATCCAATTCGGAACGGTAGTAAATACCCGGACTTTGCAATATTTGATTGATCACAATTCTGTATATTCCATTTACTATAGAGGTTCCCAGAGAATTCATTAAAGGAATGTTTCCAATAAAAACCGTTTGTTGTTGCATTTCTCTACCGGTTTTCCAAATTAATCCCGCGGGTACATATAATTCAGAAGAATATGTGAGCGATTCATACACAGCATCTCTTTCTTTTATCAAGGGCTCTACCAATTGATATCTTTCCACAAATAATTGAAATTCCATTTCTTGATCTCTATCTTCAATTTTTGGAAATTTATGAAATTCTTCCGCCAAGCCCCGATTAATGAACCTACAAAATCCCTCAAATTGTATCTGACTAAATCCAGGTATTGTGGACATTCCCTCATTTCCATTACGGAGCATCTTAATCTTAAGTTTCCTCTTTATTGAAAAAATACCATTATTGGTTCACTATTCATCGAACCGTACGGATACGGATCGATCTCGCAATGATGGAATGTATATTTTGTTTACTGAATCACATGAAATTTTAACCAACTCCATATATGTATTTCATACGTATGAACGGAGACGGGGCGGAGAAATAAAGAGCATTTTCGACGCAAATTCGAATTTGCGACAAGTACAAATAGAAAAAAAATGGAAAAACCTTCCTGGAAAAAAATTCTGTCACTTACACTTATGGAGTCTTGTCTAGAATATCAAAATGGATCCAATTTCTACCTATTATTATGATATTACAATGAGATTGGGTACAAAAAAAATAAATGGATTCGGGATAAAATCTCCTCTCTATGAATGAGATAAAGACAGAATAATCAGAAATAGAGTTTCCTTTTTTTAGCACACTTCATTTCACATGTTCAAAAAAAAATTCGTGGATTCTTTTTGGTAGTAGAATTGATGGAATACGATTGAATTCCGTAATATATATTATTATAATAAAAAAAAGTCGTATTTGTTAAGTAAATGCCAATATGGTTATCGAGTTATTCGTATATCATACCTTTTATCATAATTTCACTTGGGGCAACACGGGTCACACTCTATCAAAATTCCTGTTTTTTTTCTATTCAATATATTCAATGAAAAATTCAAGGACGACGATTTTCTATAGGGATATGTGCATAAGAGCGAGACCCAGCTCGGTATCTGATCTGGGTAATAACAATTTATGTTCTGGGGTTTACATATACACATATATGTTGTTATAATTGAAATTGAAAAGCATTTATTATTGAAAATAATGGGTTTAGTCATAAATAAATTTGTTTTTCTTATGCCATTAAGGAAACCAAATTTCATTTGATATGAAAATGAAAAACCGTTCACTAATTCAAAGTAAAGGGTTAATTGTTATAATTTTCCCTGAATTTTGCAGCCTGTGACCGAAAATCTATTTTTTCCTATTTTCAACAGAAAAGAGAAGTTTTTAAGCTTTGTCTATTTTTAGATACAATCGAGTAGAATAATCTAAACTAGATCCAATAAAAATAAGAATTCATTTTTTTTTTTTAGAATAAGTACGACCGACGGGATTCAAGATAAAAAAAATTCGTAGTAGAATATGGATTATGGATAATATTTTTATCCGTTTTGGATTGGATCGAATTGGGCGGCGACATGGCCAAGCGGTAAGGCGGGGGACTGCAAATCCTTTATCCCCGGTTCAAATCCGGGTGTCGCCTGATCAACAAAAAAAGATTGGGGATTTCTTATTCTTATATTGCTGATCTAATTAGACGAATTCTTGCCCCGCGGAAGCAGAGGCAAAGGACTAAGCAGACGTGTCAATACTTTATTTTTAGAACCATGAGTTCTGGGTGTGGCCCAAACTGGTACGGTGCCAATATGGATGAAACAACTCTCCCTTATTACTTATTAATTTATAATTTATAATTGAATTTCATAATTCAATTTCATTATTTATTAATGATTGGTTCGGGCTATTTTTTTTTTTCACAGGAAATATAGATATCTGATAGAAAGTTATTTATCTTGATGGTATATTTTTATGTTTTTTGCTTATGAGGGGAGGGTACCAAAACAAACAAAAGGTCTTACTATTCTTTTCTTTAGGCTTACCTGTTCCATTAGGAACATTCCTTTGAGATTTCCAAAGGTGTGTGTATTGTATTTGTACTTAATGCTTCCTGATTCTACCAGAAATCCTATAATAATATAGGAACTTATTACAAATGTATTCATTGAATTGGTTTGGTTCATCAATAGCCTTAATTCAGAATCCTATTTTGACTCTGTGCCATTGATTCCACTATGATTATTAATCAATAATGGAATAATTCCTTCATGGAGATAGGGGACATAATTCACATGGATATAGTAAGTCTCGCTTGGGCTGCTTTAATGGTAGTCTTTACATTTTCTCTTTCACTTGTAGTATGGGGAAGGAGTGGACTCTAGGGCTAGGGTACTAATTGAGTAATCCATTGAGTAATCGAATTGTATCAATTCTTTATTGATCGTTTTGCGAAGCCTTAAAAAAATGTTTCTGTTTCCAAATTGTACTGGAATATGGTAATGCATAAAAAAATTCAATTATGAATAATAATCATTCGATCAAACAATGAATGATTACCATAATGGAATTGAATTTCGAAACTCAAATCTACGCATGATAGGAAATTTTTTCTAATCGAATTTTTCCTAAATATTCTATTTTGGTGAATCAACTCTTACCAGAATTATGGATATTACAACGAGAAAAACCAATCCCTATTTTTTTCTTTATTTCTTTCCCCTTTTTCTTAACTTTTACTGTTTGAAGAGAAAGTCTGCTGCTATAACGGCAATACATACTTTCTTTCCACAGGAAGCGATTAGCGGTTGTCCAAAGAAAAGAGGTCCTACACCTAATAAAATGAGATCTTTCTTCCGTTGAGCGATCTGTACATCGCACATTTCACGTTTGTTTTAGACTCCTAGAAATTTTTTTATGCTTTTTTTTGACTCATCTCATAACAAATGTATTCTATTTATATGTAGCGAAAAAAAAAAAATAGAATTCGAGTGCTATTTAAAGGTACATCTAATATATGTACATACATATTGTAAATTGATCCATATGAAATGAATGAAGACTAGATTCGTATACAACTTTAGAAACGTTACATTATATAATAATAAATAGTATATAATACTAGATAGTGTGGTAGAAAGAACTATATATATAGTTCTTTCTACCACACTATCTCAGATACTTCTACTTCTGATTCCAGCCCTATCATTTAATTTAAGACTTAAAGTTTGAATATCTTTTATTTCTTCAATCATTGATAAGAACTAATAATTCAAGTTTCATTCAAATTAATTATTTTGGCTGACCGTTTTTACGTATATGATAAGTAAAAAAGCAGTAGGAACTAAAATAAACAGTGCAGTAGCAATAAGTGCGAGAATATTGACTTCCATAATCTTCTTTTTTTGTTTCGAAATAACTCGGGATCTAATCCCATAGAGATGATAAATTTGACTCCTGTAAATTCAATGGGATGAATTGCATCCTGATGATACTGAATCAGATCAATATTATGAATAACAATATCTGATCTATCAAATTGATTCATCGTCGAAAATGAAATAGTATAACATAGAAAAATCTTTTATTCATACTAAATCAAAAATGCCGTTTTTGATTGGATCATAAATCCTATCATTGGATTTTCATCTTTTTTTTTTTCACTTTTCTTTTCTATAACCTATTATCTTCCTTATACAATTCTACTACTTATACATACAATAGTATATATACAAATACATACAATTATGAGGTATCATATGACCGGTATTCTATGGGTCATACACAGATCCAATTCAAACAGTAGAAGTGAGATGGAAAAAAGGGCAGATTAAGTATAAAAAATCGAATATTCCAAAAATTGACTAAATACTAAAAGGGGGCCTTGCTTGTTTGGTCTTTTTTTTTTTTATTTAATTAGTATCTTCTTCTTGGATTGGGATTAGAACGTATACATCACAAATTCAGTATGCTATTTGAATGAGATAGGTTGTTTCCAACCAATTACTATAGTATTAGAGGATACACAAACAAAGCCGGAATTCAAAAAAGTGTGGTTTCACCTGAACCTGAAAAGTACTCTGTCGAGGTAATTATATTAAGTTTATTGTGTATCGTACAATAAACGAAGATAATTTGTGTCTGCACTCCCGGTAAAAATACGGGCACTCCATAATTCTATTTTGCTCTCTGTCTTCCTTTTCACAGAAAAGAGAAAGATGAATTGAGAAATTCGTCGGATCCTAGTTCGGGACTGACGGGGCTCGAACCCGCAGCTTCCGCCTTGACAGGGCGGTGCTCTGACCAATTGAACTACAATCCCGGCGAGGTATATGGAATACATACTCTTATGGTTTCATAAGAATATTCTACTCGTCATATTGTAAGAGATACACGAATGATATATTGATATCATATCCACATAAATATGTGCTTTAGTGAGAGTGATACGAATTACTAGTAACCTGTGGTTCTTTTATTGTAAAAAAGAAATAATAAATCTTTCAATAAGAAAAAAAGATCCTTTTCTTGATACTTTACTTAAGGATCATGAATATGGATCGTTAGAAAGATCAGAACAGAACGAATGAGAAACATATAGATAGAGCAAAAAAAATCGATTTTTTCTCTTTATTTATACGGATCAGACATTTCTGTTTCTGTAGGACGAATTTATTATATCATACTCATGGAGCGGTGCATTTTTGGGCCGAGCTGGATTTGAACCAGCGTAGACATATCGCCAACGAATTTACAGTCCGTCCCCATTAACCGCTCGGGCATCGACCCAGGAAGAATTCATTCTAGGCTTATTGATAATCCACGATCAACTTCCTTTCGTAGTACCCTACCCCCAGGGGAAGTCGAATCCCCGCTGCCTCCTTGAAAGAGAGATGTCCTGAACCACTAGACGATGGGGGCATATCCGCCCGACCGTCATCATACTATGATGATAGTATGATCAGTTTTTTGGAATTGTCAATATAATCTAATGGTATGGCTAAATCGAAAGAGTCTTTCCTACTTTCTATGTTATGATTCGATAGATTTTTTTTTGTTTGATTTGATACTTCACTTCATGAATGAAGCATCTCATACTATAATAACTCTATATAAAATATTCTATATAACTCTATATAAAGAAGTATAGGATTCCTTCGGTTCGGTCAATGATTGGTCCGACCTGAAAAAGGGGGTAAACCCCCATTTCATTTCTTTTTTATTCATTGCTTCGTTTATCGTTCAGATAAAATATGCCTATAACTATCTCACACTAAGTCAGAAAATGCAAAAAGGGATAAAAAAGTTCTTTTTTATAAGAATTCGATTCGGGGTACGAATCCCCTCATCACATGATTCAAGAAAATGCCTTGAATCTATGTCAATATTGGATTCGTAAATCAAGCGAGTCTTGTTCTGATGGGTCAGGTCAGTCAAAGTAAACAAAGCAAGGGGGATCAGTCTTGAAACAATTCACTGCATTTTCTCAAAAAGAAAGAGAATAATTTTACCTCTAAGTAAATCAGATTTTTTTATGAATGAGTTCATATGTACATATATACCTATAGTACTAGACTAATGCATATATACATATATGCATTAGACTCCATAATAGAAAATGACTAATTCATGAATTAAATAGGGCCTTTTTAACTCAGTGGTAGAGTAACGCCATGGTAAGGCGTAAGTCATCGGTTCAAATCCGATAAAGGGCTTTTTCCAAAAAACTCAAGTCACTCAAGTCTTATTCTTCGTTTTTCAACGTAGAATAGAGATATTGTTGATAAAAAAAAGAAAAAGGTAACCGCATTATAATGAGTTCCGCTTATTAGGAGTTTTTTTATAGTTAAAAAGTTGAACATTGAATCATTATCATAATGACTAATTGCACTTTTATTTTAGGGGATTCCGCTCTGTAGTGACATAATAGTCCTCTTCATATCTTATATATTCCATTTTTTTTTGTCCCAGGACAAAAAATATTCTAGATATCCAATCTCTATTATTAATTGCCAAACCAAAATATTCCTACTTCCCCATTTTTCCTATCAAACTACCATAACATAAAATTATAAAAGTAAGTGGACCTAACCCATTGAATCATGACTATATCAGCTATTCTGATATATAAATTCGATATATATTAAATCCTAGAAGCGGTTTTTGTTTTATTTCCTTGGAACATACAAGGCAAGAATTTTTCGATATTTCTTATTTTATCTTCTTGTTACTGGATGTTCCATAGGAATAAATCGCTATTCTTTTCCGATACATATAAAAAAGTATATTATATTTCGAAAATATATTTTTCAATAGATTTCCTTGGTTTCAGAATCCAATATTGTTTTGTTCCGACAATGCAATAGAGAACGAATGCGAGAAAGGGGCTTTCATTTCCAGTCTACAATTATTTAATATTTCATTTATGGGCAGGGAAAACAGAATTTTCTTATTTTTTTGTTTGCACCGTTAAAAGATATACTCTGGAATATGAGTTAGAGGACAATTTGGGGTTCAAATGGTTATATAGTGTTATATAGTAATAGTAAGAACTAATCGAATCGAACTCGTGGATTTACCTAGGTCGGTTTATGTCCCAATAGAAAAGAAAAAAAAGAATAATTTGTATCTTCGAAACCCATTGTAATTGTAAGGGGCATTGAACGAAGAATCGTCCATAGATAATTG